GTTTTCAATGCGAGATCTAAAAACATATCTTTCCGTAGCACCGGTACTAAGTACTCTATGGTTTGGGTCTTTAGCTGGTCTATTAATAGAAATCAATCGCTTTTTCCCCGATGCGTTGACATTTCCTTTTTTTTCATTCTAGTTATTAACACGGTAACGGGGTAATGAAGATTAGAGAAAGAAGCCATTTTCTGTGACTAATACCCCCTTATTTTTTTTCCTTCGAGTCTGAACTCAGGTTGGGGTGAAGTTGAATCTACTTTTCTTCTTTAATTGCCCTTTTATTTTAAAATAAAAGGGCAATTAAAAGGGGGGGATACAAATAACAAGGTGGGTTTAGCATAAGAGTATTATACACGAGACTTTTAAAAAATACTGTGAGTAGAAATATAGTTAGAAAATTTTTGAGTTTGATTACATACTATCTATTTCTTAATTTATATACTCTTTATTATTACTCTATTGATTGCAATGAACTCGTTTTAATTGTATTTTGAGTTAGCAACATCTATATCTATATTTTTTATTTCCTTTCTTCTTCACTTCGGGTCGAAAAAAATTTGTTTGAATTTAAAATCCCAAAAATAAAAAGGAGGTTCATGGCTAAGGGGAAAGATGTCCGAGTAAAAGTTATTTTGGAATGTAATAGTTGTGTTCGAAAGAGTGTTAATAAGGAATCAAGGGGCGTTTCCAGATATATTACTCAAAAGAATCGACACAATACACCTAATCGGTTAGAATTTAGAAAATTCTGTCCCTATTGTTACAAACATACAATTCATGGAGAGATAAAGAAATAAAAAAGATCGAACCGAACGTCTGGCTATCCTCCTTTTAATTCAATGAAGGGGACAAAACTTTTTTCATTATATATATTATTTACTATTTTTTTTTTTATTTATATAATTTATATATAAGTATAAGAATTTAAAAATAAATATAAAGATAAATAAACAAACCTAATCCTATTTCGACTGGACCTAAAAAAATTTTTAATACGAAGTAGGATTTTTGGTATAAGGCAGAAATTAAACAAACTATGGATAAATCCAAGCGACCCTTTATTAAATCTAAGCGATCTTTTCGTAGGCGTTTGCCCCCGATCCAACCGGGGGATCGAATTGATTATAGAAACATGAGTTTAATTAGTCGATTTATTAGTGAACAAGGAAAAATATTATCCAGGCGAGTAAATAGATTAACCTTGAAACAACAACGATTAATTACTATTGCTATAAAACAAGCTCGTATTTTATCGTTGTTACCTTTTCTTAATAATGAGAAACAATTTGAAAGAAATGAGTCGACTACTAGAACTAATAGTTTTAGAACCAAAAAGAAATAAAAAAATTAAAATAATAAAATAATATGCTTTTTCTTTATTTAATTGATAAAAATGGAATTGAATCAAAAAAGGAATATGAACTCAAATATGGATTGCGGCTTTGTTATAAATTATATAAAAACCCGATACTCCTGATTTTTTATCGTATCGTAACGTAAAAAAAATCGGAAAAATCTTTTAATTTTGAATGGATTTGTTGATTTTTATTTATTTATCGTATTTTATCAGACTAATTTATACTCTATACTCCCGGAGAATAAACTCCGGGGAATTTCATTTAAACATTTTCGGGGCATTCTTTCCAATCTTCTTTTTTTATGATTTCATTTGAAATCATATAAAGACAATTTATATTTAATATAGCTATTTGTGCAAGTACTTTACGATTAAGAAGCAACTGTCTCTTGGACAGATCATTTATAAATTTGCTATAATTATAGCATACCCTGTTTTCGCGAATTACTGCGTTTATCCGAGTGATCCATAAACGCCGAAAATCTCTCTTTTGCCTACCTCTATCCCTATGAGCCGAAACTAAAGCTCTTATTTTCTGCTGAGCAATGGTTCGAGTAAGTCTTGAATGAGCCCCTCGAAAGGTTGATGCAAACAAACGCATTTTTGTTCTACGTCTCCGAGCTATATATCCTCGTGTAACTCTAGTCATTGAATAAATGTAAATGAAACTTTGATGAATAACTAATTGATTTTTTTTCGTTGAGTTATTCTTTTCTACCCTCCTGGGCTATTAATAACAAAACGGATTGTTCCAATGTATAAAAAAAATCCCAATGGCTTTTGCTGCTATAACCTTCCCGACCACTTTTTTTCGACATTTCGTCTTGAAACAAGACAAAAAACTAAAAATTTTTATTAATGTATCAAAGAAAAGTCAATAAATATAAATTTATAATTCTATTTTAATCTAGATAAATAAAAAGGAATATAGTGGGTTCCTTCGTTTCTATGGTTCTTTCTTAAACGGTCAGGTCCTCTCTATACACCGGAGCTCCTTTACTTTAACTTCATTTCTATCTATTGATAACTTGTACAGTTCAAACTTTTTTTGGCTCTACCCATGAATTATCCAGTAATGGGTCTTTCACAATTAGATTCACCTATACAGTAACGGTATTTCATTTTGAAAGTTAGCTGGATAGCTGACCCTAATAGTCCGTTCTTACAAATAAAGGGAACATTCTTTTTTTTTCTCTGAATATAAAGGGATTCCCCGCTAAATGGATAACGTTAACGCTACCAATGGGAAATTTTTTTGGCTTTACACTAATATAAACCATAAATTTCATACACAATAGATGAAAAGATCTTTTTTTTTAGAGAGTCACTTGAGTTTTTCCATTTTATCCTATTCATCCGTATGGATCATTGATACTGGAAAAATTTTTGATTTTCATTTGCTTTTGTTCCAGGTCATAATCTGAACGAGTCACACATACACCCTAGTACATGTTCCTCGGCGCTGAGGACATCCCCGAAGAGCGGGGGATTTCGTGACATTTCTGATTGGCTGTCTTGTGTTTCTAATAAGTTGTTTAATAGTTGGCATGCTGAATTATATACATAATGAGCTGGTTTAGATTAATCCTAACCGAATGGATTTCTAGTTAATAGAATCTTAAGATTAAGATAAACCCAGTGATAAGATAAAATTTAAAACTAAAAAAAATATTTAACTATTTTATTTAGTCGACCCCTACAAGATCAACAATTCCATGAGCTTGGGCTTCTGCTGCTGACATAAAAACATCCCTTTCCATATCTTCGGATACAACCCATATGGGTTTGCCCGTTCTTTGTACATAAACCCTTGTGAGTGTTTCGCGCAATTTCAAAAGTTCTTCCGCTTCCAAGATAAATTCTCCCGTTTGAGCCTCGTAAAAAGAACTAGCAGGTTGATGAATCATTACCCTGATGGTATGTATACCTTAAAGGGAGTTCTTATATCTCGCGCGACGAGAAAAATATAAAAATCTATTTTATTATTATTATATTATAGAATAGAATTGAACAACCGTACGTGCATTTTTTTCGCATTGCATACGGCTTTACAATGGAATTTACTTTTTCCGTTAAAGAAACAAAAAAAGGATCGATCTGATTCCGATCAGTAAATGATCCAATTACCACCCTTCTTTTCGGAGGAGTTTTAAAATACTACGGTGGCTCCGTTGCTTTATCTTTATTTCGTCTATAATTCAGCAATCCCAAAGTTTCTTTTTTATCCGAAAAAAAAAAATAAAAAACAAGGAAAAAATACTTTGAAAAAAGACTTTTTTGTACTCTTTCAAACTTTTTAAAAATTTTTTATGAAAAAGGTTTGTGACACTGAAACGGACTCCCAATAAAAAAAATAGGGAATATTATTCATCTCATACTACCCCTTCGATACAGAATCTAATGAGAATAAAAAAGATAAAATTTTTTCTCATATCGAATTCAAAGTGCCATGCTATTATTACTTCATTTTTAATATGGTGAAGGCATAGTATTCTTTTTTCTCTCAAATAAAAAACTCATTGGCGCCAAGCGTGAGGGAATGCTAAACGTTTGGTAATTTCTCCTCCGACCAGTATAAACGATCCCATTGAAGCAGCTAACCCCATACATATTGTATGTACATCTGGTCGCACAAATTGCATAGTATCATAAATAGCTACACCAGATATTACCCAGCCGCCAGGAGAATTAATAAACAAATACAAATCTTTGGTATCATCCTCGATACTGAGATATACCATAAGACCAATAAGTTGATTCGAGATCTCGCTATCAACCTCTTGGCCTAAAAAAAGCAATCTTTCTCGATAAAGTCGGTTGATTAGGATAAAATTTCATCCCTTAGAAACCGTACATGCACCTTTTTATGCATACGGTTCAAAAAAATTGTGAAAAAAAATCAATGTGTAGATTCGATTCGTTTTTAATTTTGGTAGAGGTTTTCAAAATTATAAAAAACTCGACTAAAAAAAATATAATTTACTAAACTTATCGAACTTCCTTTTCATTGATGTATCAGTTCCTCGAGATCCAATCCTAATCACGATGTCATTTTCTTGTTCTTGAATGGGCCTTTTTAATTAATTCTTTTAGGTTTATGCTCTACTCCGGGTAAAGATCTCCCCGATTTTGATTTGCACATATAGGACAAATTTTTCCAATACCACATTTGTTTTTTTATCTTTTCTTTCGTCAAATTAAATATTCAACATATTTTTAATTTTTTTTTTCGAGTGATTAAGAAAAAAATACCGTTTGCTTATTCTATAAATATTTTATATTTAAAATCAAAACAGTTAGTTCAAAGTTAACGTAAATAAAATGTATAATACAAGTAATAATCTTGAATATATTCCCAATTTCAATTGGGTTTTTGATAAACGGAGCCTGGATACTTCATTTTTTTGTCCAACCGAGCCAACCATAAATTATTCTAATTGATAATGTTAATCTGAATCCTCCTAAAACTCAAAACAGGATCGAATTGCCTTTCACGCTCCAAATTTATATTTATTATGATTCAATCAATCTTTCTTAGGCGAAAGGGAGGATATCTCAATCGGGAGAGAGAACGGGGAAATCCCATATGACCCAATATATCTCACAAGTCACACTATACGTCAACCCAAGATGCATCTTCCTCTCCAGGACTTCGAAAGGGAACTTTTGGAACACCAACAGGCATTAAATAAATTAAAAATTAAGTATTATGGTTCACTTTGATGTGGAAACGTAATAATAGAATTATTATCTTCATAATCTCAACCTTGATATCATATGTTATGTATAGATCATAAAAGTTTAGTTTAAAATGAAGACAGAATAGAATAAATAAGGGAAATTTCTTAGGAATATAACCTTCCAATAATCATCAAGTAACAAAGTATTTATGGATACAAGATGGTATCAACTTCCCATTGCGTATTGATACTTATCGGATATAGAATAGATTTGTTTCTCTTTGTTCCTACAAATATAATTGTTCTATTATTACCACCAAAATAGAACAAATATGAACCCTTGTTCCAAGATAATCCATTGAACAAAAGGGGTACATTGCATAATCACAGTCTTTTCTAATGCAATAAAGTTACATAGTGTCATTTTTCTTTGAGTTAAAGGGGTATTTCCATGGGTTTGCCTTGGTATCGTGTTCATACTGTCGTATTGAATGATCCCGGCCGGTTGATTTCTGTCCATATAATGCATACAGCTCTGGTTGCCGGTTGGGCTGGTTCGATGGCTCTATATGAATTAGCCGTTTTTGATCCTTCTGATCCCGTTCTTGATCCAATGTGGAGACAGGGTATGTTCGTTATACCTTTCATGACTCGTTTAGGAATAACCAATTCATGGGGCGGTTGGAGTATTACAGGAGGGACTATAACGGATCCGGGTATTTGGAGTTATGAAGGTGTGGCCGGAGCACATATTGTGTTTTCTGGTTTGTGCTTTTTAGCAGCTATTTGGCATTGGGTGTATTGGGATCTAGAAATATTTTCTGATGAACGTACAGGAAAACCTTCTTTGGATTTGCCTAAGATTTTTGGAATTCATTTATTTCTTTCCGGAGTAGCTTGTTTTGGTTTTGGCGCATTTCATGTAACAGGCTTGTATGGTCCCGGAATCTGGGTATCCGACCCTTATGGACTAACTGGAAAAGTACAACCTATAAGTCCGGCATGGGGTGTCGAAGGTTTTGATCCTTTTGTTCCAGGAGGAATAGCCTCTCATCATATTGCAGCAGGGACATTAGGCATATTAGCAGGTTTATTCCATCTTAGTGTCCGTCCGCCTCAACGTCTATACAAAGGATTACGTATGGGCAATATTGAAACCGTTCTTTCTAGTAGTATTGCTGCTGTCTTTTTTGCAGCTTTTGTTGTTGCTGGAACTATGTGGTATGGTTCAGCAACAACTCCGATCGAATTATTTGGTCCCACTCGTTATCAATGGGATCAGGGATACTTTCAGCAAGAAATATACCGAAGAGTAAGTGCTGGGCTATCGGAAAATCAAAGTTTATCTGAAGCTTGGGCAAAAATTCCTGATAAATTAGCTTTTTATGATTACATCGGTAATAATCCGGCAAAAGGGGGATTATTTAGAGCGGGCTCCATGGACAATGGCGATGGAATAGCTGTTGGATGGTTAGGACACCCCATTTTTAGAGATAAAGACGGACGTGAACTTTTTGTACGCCGTATGCCTACATTTTTTGAAACATTTCCGGTCGTTTTGATAGATGGGGACGGAATTGTTAGAGCTGACGTTCCATTTCGAAGAGCGGAATCTAAGTATAGCGTTGAACAAGTAGGTGTAACTGTTGAGTTCTATGGTGGTGAACTCAACGGAGTCAGTTATAGCGATCCCGCTACTGTCAAAAAATATGCTAGGCGTGCTCAATTGGGTGAAATTTTCGAATTAGACCGCGCTACTTTGAAATCTGATGGTGTTTTTCGCAGTAGTCCAAGGGGTTGGTTTACTTTTGGACATGCTTCTTTTGCCTTACTCTTCTTCTTTGGACATATTTGGCATGGGGCTAGAACTTTGTTCAGAGATGTTTTTGCCGGTATTGACCCCGATTTGGATGCTCAGGTGGAATTTGGAGCATTCCAAAAACTTGGGGATCCCACTACAAAAAGACAAGGAGTCTAATAGAAGATTTTTCCTATATTTTAGGTGTGATTTGATATAGGATACTAAAAAATCTTGATTGAAATCGCCGCCCTTTTTTTGTTTTGACTTTTTATCATTATCGAGAAAATAATCTCGAGTAAACAGGTATGGAAGCTATAATTGTAAACCACAATCAAATCTATGGAAGCATTGGTTTATACATTTTTATTAGTCTCGACTCTAGGAATCATTTTTTTCGCTATCTTTTTTCGGGAACCCCCTAAAGTTCCAACTAAAAAGGTGAAATAATTTTTCATTAGCTTAATTGAAGTAATGAGCCTTCTGATATTAGATGATATCAGAAGGCTCATTACTTCAACTAGTCCCCGTGTTCCTCGAAAGGATCTCTTAATTGTTGAGAGGGTTGCCCAAAAGCGGTATATAAGGCATACCCAGTAAAACTTACAAGTAAACCAGATATAAAGATGGCGACTAGGGTTGCTGTTTCCATTATTATATAATTTAAAGACCCCAATGGATCTATGATAAAATCATTTATTTACAATGGAATGGTATACAAAGTCAACAGATCTCAAAAAAAAAAATAGGATTTATGGCTACACAAACCATTGAGGGTAGTTCTAGATCTCGTCCAAAACCAACTACCGTAGGGGTTTTATTGAAACCGTTGAATTCGGAATATGGTAAAGTAGCTCCTGGATGGGGAACTACTCCTTTGATGGGAGTTGCAATGGCTTTATTTGCAATATTCCTATGTATTATTTTGGAAATTTATAACTCTTCCGTTTTATTGGATGGAATTTCAATGAATTAAATCCACTCAATAAAAAGTTCATTTTATTTTTAGGGCTACGCTTTGTATTTTTAACGCCCTTTTTTGGTAGGTCGATCGCGGAATTTCTTTCTTTCTGTATTTCCGGAATATGAGTGTGTGACTTGTTATAGTTGATCCTATTGATAGTACAGAGAAGGGGTCTGTTATCTTATCTTGATAGAGATGGTTCTCATTCGTCGGATATATTTTTTGTATCTGAAACACGGAATATCTAAAATAGATATAGATGAAGAAATCTTTAAACTATGATTCATATTTTTTTAATATTCAAACCTCGCGATCGGATTCAATCAAATTTTTGCTTTTCAAAAAAATTGAAATATTTTTATTCTTTTTATTTAAAATAATAAAAAAATAAAGAATAAAAAGAATAAACAGACAATTTCTTTTTTTTTTTTATACCTCTTATATTGATTGAATAAGTGATGATCCAATGGTTCTTACTCAAGGAATCTTTGGGATTAGCTTTTAGGTTTTTCGGAGTCATCGTGGTTATAGTATGAATCTGGGGTTTCAATCAATTCTATAGGGTCTTAACAAGAAAAATGCCTATCACTGATAAAAAAGCCACATAAAAATAAAAAACAAAGATAAAAAATAGGAAAAGAGAATATTCAAGAGGCCAGTAGTAACAATTAACAGAAAGATGGATGAGCCGACTTGATATATTGGCATTATCGCCCCAAAAACAAAAACTTTACTTTCAGATTTATATTCCTTCACATCTTCCGAAAATAAAAAATAAAGAGATTAAGAAGCTTTAACCTTTATTTGGGTGTGTTTGCTTGAGCCGTACGAGATAAAATTCTCATATACGGTTCTTAGAGGGGGGCTTTTAGCGCTTTACCTATCTCAATAAAGTCTATGATTGGTTCGAAGAACGCCTCGAGATTCAGGCGATTGCGGATGATATAACTAGTAAATATGTTCCTCCGCATGTAAACATTTTTTATTGTCTAGGAGGAATTACGCTTACTTGTTTTTTAGTACAAGTAGCTACGGGGTTTGCTATGACTTTTTACTATCGCCCAACTGTTACGGAGGCTTTCGCTTCTGTTCAATATATAATGACGGAAGCTAATTTTGGTTGGTTAATACGATCAGTTCATCGGTGGTCGGCAAGTATGATGGTTCTAATGATGATCCTGCATGTATTTCGTGTGTATCTTACCGGTGGCTTTAAAAAACCTCGCGAATTGACTTGGGTTACAGGCGTGGTTCTGGCTGTATTGACCGCATCTTTTGGTGTAACTGGTTATTCCTTACCTCGGGACCAAATTGGTTATTGGGCAGTCAAAATTGTAACAGGTGTACCTGACGCTATTCCTGTAGTAGGATCGCCTTTGGTAGAGTTATTGCGTGGAAGTGCTAGTGTGGGACAATCCACTTTGACCCGTTTTTATAGTTTACATACTTTTGTATTGCCTCTTCTTACTGCCGTATTTATGTTAATGCATTTTTTAATGATACGTAAACAAGGTATTTCTGGTCCTTTATAGAAAAAGGGGTATATCATAGATATTTTTAATTTATCATTTTTTTGAGGGGGATAAGAACAGTATTTCATTGCTACATGTATGGATTATTGAAAACAATAATCCATGTATTTGGACATTTTCCTTCAACTCCCTAATATTGTATTTAATTATTTAACATACACTAGTTGAAGGTAATTCTCCGAAAAAAAAAAAATGGATTATGGGAGTGTGTGACTTGAACTATTGATTAGGCTGTGCAGGTATATGGCTCTTTACTGCCACATTGTAATTCATAATCCAATGTGTCTTTTGTCCAACCACTGTATAAGTAAGTCCTATACAGAGGATAGGCTGGTTCGTGTGAAGAGAATTTGTTCTATGATCAACCCTGAATCATGTCAGGCATGAACGGGCTCCGTAAGATCCAGTCGAATGTGTGATTTTGGGTAATATAATGAAATTTTTTTCTCTTTTTTCTTAATTAAAGTATATATAATATAACTAATAACTAAATTAAATGATTATTAATTATTTTTTATATTAACTATTATATTATTTGAATAGTATTGAAATGCATCCATTTCCTCTGCATTGACCTGATCTATGATACTATCGGAGTGAAACAAGGGATCTAAAGAACAATAGAGGCTAGGCTATATTAGTAACAAGTAAACCCTTTATTTTTAAATTTAAGATTTTATTATATAATAAAATCTTAAAAAATTTTGGAGATAAAAACCAACCACAAGGGATGAGACTACCCAGAAAGCATTTGATCATGATGTAAGCCTACTTGGGTCTTGAGCATTTATTTGTAAGAACGGAAATCCTTCCCAAATAATAATTCATATGGCTAAGAAGATATTTATTTTGGATTCGTTCGTTTGTTTTTATTTTTGCTCGAGCCGGATGATGAAAAATCAGCATGTCCGGCTCTTTCGGGGGATGAATTGAATATCTATATATAATAAAATAATAATGATTCACCTATCCTAATAACAAAAAAACCGGACTTGAATGATCCCGTATTAAGGGCTAAATTGGCAAAAGGGATGGGTCATAATTATTATGGAGAGCCCGCATGGCCTAATGATCTTTTATATATTTTTCCCGTCGTAATTTTCGGTACTATTGCATGTAACGTAGGCTTAGCGGTTTTAGAACCATCAATGATTGGTGAGCCAGCGGATCCATTTGCAACCCCTTTGGAAATATTACCTGAATGGTATTTTTTTCCCGTATTTCAAATACTTCGTACAGTACCAAATAAGTTATTAGGCGTTCTTTTAATGGTTTCAGTACCTGCGGGATTATTAACAGTTCCTTTTTTAGAGAATGTTAATAAATTCCAAAATCCATTTCGTCGTCCAGTAGCTACAACTGTCTTTTTGGTTGGTACCGCGGTGGCCCTTTGGTTAGGTATTGGAGCAACATTACCTATTGATAAATCTCTAACTTTAGGTCTTTTTTAAATTGATTCAATTGTGAAATAGCACAACATGTGTATCTAGGGAATAGTCGCTTCAAGGTGAATTTTCCCTAGATACATCTATCTATTCAATTAAATTCTTTATTTCTTCTGTAAAATTCAATTCATTCTTATTTTTTTTTTATTGCATCTTTTATTTTTCGTTTTTATTAAATGTAAATCAATTCAAAAATGTTTTTCAAGAGTGTCCAATATTTTTTTTACGTCGTCTATGTCAAAATGTTCAATTTTAATAAGATCTTCTTGACTGTTATTCAAAAGGTCTGCTAATGTTTGTATATATGTATATTGGACTTTTTTAGGCAATTGTAGATCCTAGGTGGCAATTCTAACTGGTCAATAAAAATATATTTTAATACTATTTTTTTTTTATGAGTTGAGTCAATCTATCGTGAAAGGTCAAAAGTGGTAAAGAAACTTTTTTTTGATTATCCGCTAAATGTAAATTTTCTTCTTCCTCATGTAGAAAAGGAATCAATAAATCAATTAAATTCCGGGAGGCTTCATAAAGTGCTTCTTTCGGAGTTAAACTGCCATTTGTCCATATTTCGAGAAAAAGTATTTCTTGTTTTTCATTCCCATTCCCATAAGAATGAATACTATGATTCACGTTTCGAACAGGCATGAATAGAGCATCTATAGGATAACTTCCGTCTTGAAAGTTATTGGGCGCTTTAATATGATATCCTCGATTTCGCTCGAGTTGTAATCCAATACACAAATCAATTGGTTCCGTCAAGCTAGCTATATGTTGTGTATTGTCAACTATTTCTACATACGGCGGCAAGATGATATCTTGAGCAGTTACGCATCTAGGGCCCCTAACACAAATGGATGCTTCACAAGTTCCATATAGATTACTTCTCAATATGATTTCTTTCAAATTCATTAAAATGTCATGGACTGATTCTTTAATACCTACGATGGTAGAGTATTCATGTGGTATTTTCTCAGATTTTGCGCGTGTAATAAATGTTCCTTCCATTTCTCCAAGTAAAGCTCTTCGCATTGCAATGCCGATTGTGTCAGCTTGCCCTTTCAGAAGTGGAGAGAGAATAAAGCGCCCATAATAAAGACATTTACTATCTGTTCTTGATTCAACACACTTCCACTGCAGTGTCCGAGTCGATACTCTTATTTTCTCTCGAACCATAGGAATATTATAAATATCTTTGAATCGTTTATTTCTCTTGAAATTTCTTCAATGCTTTTTTTTACACACGTCTTTTTTTAGGAGGCCTACAGCCATTATGTGGCATAGGGGTTACGTCCCGCACGAAACTTAATAATATACCGCTTCGACGAATAGCTCGTAATGCTGCATCTCTTCCGAGACCGGGACCCTTTATCATGACTTCTGCTCGTTGCATGCCCTGTTCCACCACTGTACGAATAGCATTTCCTGCCGCGGTTTGAGCCGCAAATGGCGTCCCCCTTTTTGTACCTTTAAAGCCACAAGTACCCGCGGAAGCCCAGGAAACAACCCGACCCCGTACATCTGTAACAGTTATAATCGTATTGTTGAAACTTGCTTGAACATGGATAATGCCTTTTGGTATTTTACGTGCACTTTTACGTGAACTAATACGTCCATTTCTACGTGAACTAATTTTTGGTATAGGTTTTGCCATATTTTATCATTTCATAAATATGCGTCAGAGATATATGGATATATCCATTTCATGTCAAAACAAATTCGTCATTTTTTTTACATTATATTACTCAAGATAGCACCTTTTAATACTTTAATTAAAGTATTATCCCTGTCGTTGTTTATGTTTTGGGTTAGAACAAATTACTATAATTCGTCCCCGTCTGCGGATCAGACGACACTTTTCACAAATTTTACGAACAGAAGCCCTTATTTTCATATTTGTCATTCCTTACTTTTAATTTTGAATCTAGTTCGTGGAAGAAAATAAGTTTCTTGATATTTGAAATCTTGAATTGTACTCTCGAGAGAAGGAGTGTTGAGGTTGAAAAACCACTTAATCGTGTGAATCCTTAGTGCAGAGTTTTTAAAATTTATCTATGACCTCTGGTTCAATCATAAAGGCTTATTTCAATTTTAACCCTACCAAGGGATAGGTTTTTCCATATAGAATTACGTCGTATCCTTTATGAAATGAAATAAAAATAATTTATAATTATAATCCGATCTTCATTATCTAAACGAATGTAGAACATACCGTTAGTGAGTGATTTTGTTCTTTCATTCCAGGCAAAACCTCCTTAACGTATCAACTAATAGAGCAGAGATATTAGATAACCTGTCTTTTGTCTTTTTTGTTCACAATTATAGGCAATTTTTTATTTAATTTAGATATTAGAGGGATTACCATATATAACATAAAATTTCTCCCCCAACTCCTTCTCGTCGAGCCTCCCGATCTGTCATTATACCGCGAGAGGTAGAAAGAATTACAATTCCTATTCCGCCTAAAATTCTAGGAATTCCTTGAGAGTTAGAATAGATTCGTAGACCAGGTCGACTGACTCTTTTTAAATATAAAGTATTTCGATATGGGCCTTTCCTATTTCTTCTATGTCGCAGAGTTAAAACCAAAAAGTATTTGTTTCCTTCTTGATGTTTTCTCACGTTTTCAATAAAGCCTTCTCGTAAAAGTATTTTAACAATGTTTTCGGTGATGTTAGTCGATGCTATTCGAACTGTTCCTTTTCTATTCATGTCAGCATTTCGTATTGAGGTTATTATATCAGCAATAGTGTCCCTACCCATAATGAACTAAAATCCGCGGTGTCTCCAAAATTTTATATAATCAACATGTTTTTTATTACTTTTTTCTTTTATTTTCTGTTATGAATTACAAAATTAAAAATTTTTAAACGAAAGATATATACGTGATAGATAGTCTACTATCTCATTCAAATATTTTATTTCTTGTTCTTATAATACCTCAGGAGCTAATGAAACTATTTTAGTAAAGTTTTGTCTCAATTCCCGGGCAATTGCGCCAAAAACTCGAGTTCCTTTTGGATTTCCTTCTTGATCAATGATAACTGCAGCGTTGTCATCATATCTTATTATCATACCGTTGTCCCGTTTGAGTTCTTTACAGGTACGTACAATTACAGCTCTTATTACTTCTGATCTTTCTAAGGGCGAATTGGGTATTGCTTCTTTGATCACAGCAACAATAACATCGCCAATACGAGCATATCGACGATTGCTAGCTCCTATGATTCGAATACACATCAATTTTTTAGCTCCACTGTTGTCTGCTACAGTCAAATAGGTCTGAGGTTGAATCATATTTTTTTATCTGTTCTTTCAATGCAAAAATAACTGCAAAGGATTAAAAAGAAATATTGTTTGTCAAAAATAAGATCGATTTCCTTTGGTTCTACATTCCTATCCTGAAATAATAAATTGAGTTCGTATAGGCATTTTAGATGCCGCTATTGAGATAGCCCTTCGGGCTATATTTTCGGCTACCCCGCTTATTTCATAAAGTATTCGACCTGGTTTGACAACAGCTACCCAATATTCGGGAGATCCTTTCCCCGAACCCATACGGGTTTCCGCAGGCCTTAGTGTAACCGGTTTGTCTGGAAAAATACGTACCCATATTTTTCCCCCACGGCGCGCATTTCGTGTCATTGCTCGCCTCCCCGCTTCTATTTGTCTAGATGTGATCCAAGAGGGTTCGAGTGCCTGAAGAGCATATCTTCCAAAACTAATTTTATTTCCGCGATAAGATATCCCCTTCAGTCTTCCTCGATGTTGTTTGCGGAATCTTGTTCTTTTTGGGTTATAGTTGATGGTTATTTTAGTAATTCCATCTCTACTACAGAACTGGACATGAGATTTTCTTCTCATCCGGCTCCTCGCGAATGAAAAATTATAAATTAAGAAGAGATATAATTAAGATATACACGGAATAATCCACTGAATCAAGCGATTCTTAGGGATTAATTTTAGTAAATATTTTATATATATATGATCTAAAATATATTTTCGCGGGCGAATATTTACTCTTTCAGTCTCTTTTTTAATTGTAGAGTTAGTTTATAATTTTTCAGAAAATATGAATTGATTTATGGTTCGTTCCGCCATCCTTCCCACTGAATAATCAGAATTCGTTTTCAATTTAATCTTATGTATTCATGGGTTCCGTCGTTCCCACCGCTTCTTGATTAATGCTTAGGACTGAATTCGACAACGGAGCTCTTACTG